TCAAATCATAGAGATTAATTCCTAGTCTCCTTCTAACTTTCAAATTCGAGTCAAATCAAATTTAGGCATGTTTTTCCAAAGTTTGACAAGTTACTAAAAAAAAGAATATTCTTCTTTTTACTATTTTGAGTAATAGTTTATGCCATTTTCCTATATCTTTCACCCATCGTATCTATTCTTTTCTTTTTGATTTTTAGAATCAAAAAATATTATCTAGAAAAGAAATACATAATGAATTAGAAAGTGCAAATTTATTTTGAACAATAGATGTCTTTCACATCCAGCTATACCAATGAGTAATCTCTTAATTTTTATTTAAATGGCAGTTCCAAAAAAACGTACTTCTGCATCAAAAAAGCGTATTCGTAAAAATTTTTGGAAAAAGAAGGGGTATTGGGCAGCGCTAAAAGCGTTTTCCTTAGGGAAATCTCTTTCTACTGGGAATTCAAAAAGTTTTTTTGTGCAACAAACAAATAAAATAAGTAATAAAACATAAGACGTTGGAATAATACGAACCGGCCTAAATTTAAAACCGAGTCATTTCATTTCGAAAATAAAATTCCCGATTTCCATTCCCTGTTGAGTTAATCAATAGGAATGGAATTCGTTCCACTCTTAGAATATGTAAAATAAGAATTTTTCTGTTTACCGTACATAATTTGAAAAAAAAAGTATTTTTTTTTGACAAAAAACACAAGATACTCAATACTCAATTTATTTTTCGTATATTTTATGATTTCCAAGGCAGGGAGTATTATTTTCCCCACCGACATATTTGTTATTTGTTACAAGCATATAAGGTTTTATTTTTGGATCCACTTTTCTTTCGTTACTAAAATCATTGAAACTAATTGAGTTTGAGTAAAATTCTAAACCCCTTTGTGCAACTTTCTTCCTTTTGGATTTTCTCTGAATTCCTATATAGGACCCCATATACCTCTCGCCATCAATCTACTCAAAAACACTTAGCGAAGCTATTTTGGATAAATTATGTGTCAATTTTGAATGATCCAAACTAGGTTCTTCTTTTTTTTTGTTCATTGATGAAATGGATTTTTGGGTTTCGATTTTTGAAATCAAACAAATAAATCAAAAACAGTTCATTAAAAAAAAATTTGTGGGTGGGGATTCTATCCCTTAATTCAGAGTAGGGCTATATAGTTTTAAAAGAGTTCAAGTCGAGGAGAATATAAAATACACAATAAAACTAAGACCCTAACCTAAACCTAGGAAAATGAACCTTCAAATACCTATTTAACCCATTTTTATTCATGAATTTAACTCTTTCCTAAAAAATATTTCACCCAATTCAATTTGCAAATCTAGACGATTGCTTATTCATAGGCTATTATAAGTTCAAGATAAGCCGCTATGGTGAAATTGGTAGACACGCTGCTCTTAGGAAGCAGTGCTAGAGCATCTCGGTTCGAGTCCGAGTGGCGGCATATCATCTACTAAAAAAAGTAAATAGATCCTATAATGAATTGAATTCAATTGCCGATTTTCTTTGTATAATTAAGGGACTCCTCTTTTTAAAAATTTTTATGATATTTTCAACCTTAGAGCATATATTAACTCATATTTCTTTTTCAATCATTTCAATTGTAATTACAATTCATTTGATAACCTTTTTAGTCGATAAAATCGTAAAACTATATCATTCATCCGAAAAGGGCATAATAATTACTTTTTTCTGTATAACAGGATTATTAGTTACTCGTTGGATTTATTCGGGACATTTTCCACTAAGTGATTTATATGAATCTTTAATCTTCCTTTCATGGAGTCTTTCCCTTATTCATATAGTTCCGTATTTCAAAAAAAATCAAAATATTCTAAGCACAATAATTGGCCCAAGCGCTATTTTTACCCAGGGCTTTGCTACTTCAGGTCTTTTAACTGAAATACATGAATCCACAATATTAGTACCCGCCCTTCAATCCGAGTGGTTAATAATGCACGTAAGTATGATGATATTAGGCTATGCGGCCCTTTTATGTGGATCATTATTATCAGTATCACTTCTAGTGATTACAGTTAGAAAAAAGAGAAACTTTTTTTCTATGAGTAATACTCGTAATCATTATTTTATTTTAAATAAGTCATTTTTCTTTGGTGAAAGCGAATACATGAATGAACGAAGTAATGTTTTACAAAATACTTCTTTTTTTTCTCCAAAGAATTATTACAGGTCACAATTGATCCAACAATTGGATTATTGGAGTTATCGGGTTATTAGTCTAGGATTTATCTTTTTAACCATAGGAATTCTTTCTGGAGCAGTATGGGCTAACGAAGCGTGGGGATCCTATTGGAGTTGGGACCCAAAAGAAACTTGGGCTTTTATTACTTGGCTCGTATTCGCGATTTATTTACATACTAGAACAAATAAAAAATTGAAGGGTACAAATTCAGCAATTGTGGCGTCTATTGGATTTCTTATAATTTGGATATGCTATTTTGGGGTCAATCTATTAGGAATAGGACTACATAGTTATGG